CAAAAACAAAAAGTAGAATGAATGCTCAGATAATTGGTTTATATGGATTCTTCCTGGTTGAGACCAAACATAAAAATGACATTGCCATAAATTGATAAGATAGTATTTCCATTTATTCATCAAAAGAGGCGTATTCTTTGAAGCCAGAATAGATTTTCCTTGATATCTAACATAATGAATGAAAGGATCCTTGAATAACCATAGGGTCGACAGAAAATCTTTAGCAAAGACTTCTACAAGATGTTCTATTTTTCCATAGAAATCGATTCGCTCAAAAAGGACTTCAGAAGATGTTAATCGTAAATGAGAAGATTTGTTACGGAGAAAAAGGAAGATAGATTCATATTCGAAGACATGCAAATTATATAGGAACAAGAATAATCTTGGATTACTTTTTCCAAAAGTAGAAATCGATTTTTGTAAAGTAATAAGACTATTCCAATTACAATATTGGTGAAGAAAGATCCTTAATAAATGAAAAGACGAAACGTCTTTCAACCAATAGCGAAGGGTTTGAAGCAAAATTTCCAAATGGATAGGATAGGGTATTTGTACATCTGACACATAATTTAAATATGGAAATTTATCCTCGAAAAAAGGAAATATGGAGTGAATTGATCGTAAATTATAAAATTTTACGATTTCTGCCTCTTTTAAGGAAGAGATTAATTGTAGGAAAAATGGAATTTCCACAATGACGGCAAACCCCTCTGATATTATTTGAGAATACAAATTTTTGTTGTACCCCAAAAATTTATTTTTGGTAGAATCATTAGCAGAAATAGAAAGAATAAAAGAATTCTGTTGATACATTCGAGTAATTAAACGTTTTACAATTAGTAAACTAGATTTTTTGTCATAATCTACATTTTTCACCAACATGGAGTTATTTAAACCATGATCATAAGCAAGTGTATAAATATATTCCCGAAAGATAAGTGGATATAGGAAGTCATGTTTCCGAGATCTATATATTTCTAAATATACTTGAAATTCCTCCATTTTTTAAATTAGCTTTGAACCAGGGATAGGGAATTTATTGGGTTATCAAATCATACATAGTGCGATACCGTACAAACAAGATATTCTATTAAACTAAAATAGATACCTCGAAAACAAGTAAAGTAAGACTTATCAACGGACTCTCTCTACTCACTTTTTCCATCTAATTGTTTTATGTTCATTTTCATTCTAGGATAACAAGATAGTTAGAAATCCTTTATTTTCTCAACCCAATCGCTCTTTTGATTTTGGAAAAAAAAAATCTCTTTATCAATATACTCTTTCTTCTACACATTTATTGCCACCCCATAATATAGAATAGCTAATAGTTAGGACTCATAACAAAAATAAATAATTCATTCATGGAAAAAGCTTTTCCCGCATCAAGCACTAATATATTTTTAACATTTAATTAGATCGGGTAATTATTAAAAAAAATAAAAGCTCGTTGCTTTTTCTTTCCCTATAATTGGAGCCGCTAAACTCTATCCATTTATTAATTCAACCCAACTTTGAATTTCTTTTGTTCCAAGCCAAGAATTCAAACAAGGGTTTGGGCCGGATCCAATAAGAATGAAATATTCTTAGAATTCTCTATTGATACGACATGCTGCTTTTTCCATTCATTCCTTTCTGGATCAGTCGTAGTCTTACAAACTCTACCGATGGTATGGATGAATCCATTACTTCATAGAAATGTGTAAAAAACCGAGTCGCACTTAAAAGCCGAGTACTCTACCATTGAGTTAGCAACCCTAATAAAATGAGATGTGTAGATATAATCGCAATCAAAAGAAATAAAAAAAAAAGATTGAATCGTAGAAAATAAAAAAAAAATATTACAAAATAAAATTGAAAATAGCAAAAAAAAAATGGAATAAGTCAAAATGAACAGATCAGATCAAAATACAAGAAATTTTCTTAGAAAAAAAAAAACAAAATTCTATTTATTTCTGATCGGATTATATTTGTTTGATACACTGTTGTCAATATTATAATATTAAGAAAAGACTACAATGGAGAAAACAAAAAAATTAAATAACAATTTCATAAATACTACAATTTGAATTCAATTTAATATTAATAAAAAAAGATTTTTCATTTTTATTTAAAAATAATCAAAAAATTCGAATATAATATTTTTAAATAAAAAAAAAAATAGATTTTTGTGGTTCTAGAAAACAGCATTCTACGATAGCAATAATAAATAAAAAAATGAACTATGAACAGAGCAAGAGAGCGGAGGGGGGGGGATAAGAGAGAAAAGGATTATATAAATTTATATTATATAGAAGTTATCCACACCCTCTTTTTTTTATTTCATTTCATTTTTCATTAATGATTAATTGAATTTTGTTTGTTGATTAGGGCCAAGTTCCTTAAAAACACTCGCTTTTTTTGAAATATCCTGAACAGTTCCTGTAGGTTGAGCGCCTTTTTCAAGGAAATATAGAATAATAGGAATATTTAAATAGGTTTGATTCTTTATCGGATCATAAAAACCCACTTTCCGAAGATCTCTTCCCTCTCTTCGAGATCGAACATCAATTGCAACGATTCGATAAACGGCTCATTGGGATAGATGTAGCTGAGTAATACACCCCCCTTAGAAACGTATAAGAAGTTTTCTCCTCGTACGGCTCAAGAAAATTCGAAATTATGTCTAGATATAGAATTATAGATGTTAAAAAATCCATAAAAAAATCAAATCAATTAGACTTAAATACTTTTTTTTCTTTTTATTTCCCGAAAAAATCACTCGTATTCATAATCTCATAACTCAAGTTGGATAAATCTCAAATAACTTAAAGGAAAACAAAACCTTTAGGTATTTCATTTATTGAGCGGTCTCTACTCCCCTTTTTGTCTGTCTTCTTTCGAATCTATTTTGATTCTTCATTCTGATATAGTTGTTGAGACAATTGAAAATGGTATTTACTTGTTCCAGGATACTTTAGCTTTTCCTTGAATCATTGGGTTTAAACATTACTTCGGGGATCATTAATCGTTTCAAAAATGGCAGCAACATACCATTTTTTTCTTTCTATCATTTTATTTCTTTCGATCAAACAATCATACAGAATGGATGGATGATTGATTCCCGCAGATCCACTTTTGATCAAAATACTTTTACCAATTTCAACTATTTTTTTTCTATTTTGAAATTTGCTAAAATTGGATCCTTTCGAATAGAAAATATACTTACGAAGTTGTTCTAACTTATTAATTTTCACTAACCTTAGATACTTGCTCCTGATAAATGAATCAACTCGAGTTCCATCATGTACTATATTACATTATCAACTCCCCCCAAAAAATGAGTTCGAGTGGAACAGAACAAAGGATGTCGAGTCAAGAGCACCTTCATTTCTATATAATAGAAAAATGGTGGATGTAAGAATCCACAGCTAATTGAATCATGTCTTTCAAGTCACACGTTGCTTTCTACCACATCGTTTCAAACGAAGTTTTACCATAACATTCCTCTAGTTTAGAAAAACAAATGTAATTGATTCAATTATGAAATCATGAATAGTCATTGATTCAGTCGATACATAGTAAAGTAATCTATACTTTATACTTTTTTTTCTGCTCGTCTATATGAATCGCTAATTAATTTATAAAGAAGTTTCAGCAAAAATGAACTCGATATTTTATTTATTTTATTGTACGATTTGAATATTTTATTTATTATTTGGATTATTTTATTATATATTATAAAAGAATTTGAATATTTAGATTTCATTTAATAATTTTTTAGATTTAAATTCTTAATTTAATATATAGATATTCAAAAAAAATCAAGTAACACGAAAAAAGAAATAAGTTTTTTTTGAATCTATACCTTCAAGTGACTCGATTTAGAGACGAATGATTAAAAATAAGAAAAAAAAAAAAGAGGAAGAACATTCTACTAAATACAATATTATATATTCTTAACGTAAACAGAAGGTTTTTCAACCTTTTCAAAACTAGGAATCTTTATTTTGATATAAAATTTTTATTCTGATATGATTCATGTATGGATATGCTCTGGGACGGAAGGATTCGAACCTCCGAATAGCGGGACCAAAACCCGTTGCCTTACCGCTTGGCCACGCCCCATTTCTATTTCTATTCGACACTAATAAACACTAATATTGGTAGTGGTTGTTCGTCAATTCCAGTCCAAATATCTAACTATCTATAGAATAGATTGTTTCTAGGATTTTGATTTTGATATGGTAGATATAGAATTAAACTGAAATTATTGATCATTACATAGAATTCTATTAAGATATTGTATGAAAGTCTGATTTCTTCTATTCTCTTTTGATTTCAGAATTGAAAGATTTTGAATTGTATAAGTTCAAATTAAAGAAGGATTTTTTGAATATCCTTTTTTCTTTTTTATTCATCATTTTCTTTTGATTATTCATTTTTTTATATTATTAATAATATCTAGTAGTATAAATAATATCTAGTAGTATAAATAATATCTAGTAGTATAAATCAGAAATTAAATAAAAATAAATAACAACAAAAAAAAAAATGAATAATGAATATTAATAAATAATAAATTTGAATTTAACTCACAAAAAGCAAAAACACAATTATCTTAAAGAAAAAAATGTTTGCTATGCTTAATATCTTTAGTTTGATCTGTATTTATATTAACTCTGCCCTTTATTCAAGTAGTTTTTTCTTCGCGAAATTACCTGAAGCCTACGCTTTTTTGAATCCAATTGTAGATATTATGCCAGTAATACCTCTACTTTTTTTTCTCTTAGCTTTTGTTTGGCAAGCCGCTGTAAGTTTTCGATGAGATCTTTCATTTGAATTTGAATACTGTCCTAGAAAAATTCAGAATTGATTCGAAAAAAAAAATTCTAACATTCTAACAATTGATACGATCAGATAAGTCTTACAGTATGAATCCTCGATTCAAATATGGAAATTTTTTTTATAGCCAAGAAAAATCTGGACCGTCTCAATTCTTACCTTTTTTCCATTGACAT